TTTTATTATTATTTACTGTAAAAAAAGCGCAGTTGGCCTTAATTTAAATTAAGGGTTTTTTTTCTAGAAAAAGATTAGATTTAGGAGGACAAAATATAAAAATATTTAGGAATTATATTTGTATTAATTAATAAAAATCCATAATTTATTTAGTATGCATTATTTATCAAAATGATATTTATATATAGTAATTACTTACTATATATTAATATTTATAATTAAAAATATAAATTATTATATAATAAATAATTTATTATATAATAAATAATTATTATATAATAATATTTATATATATATTTTAATATTGAATCTATCCTCTTACTAAAGAGGATAGATTTATATTATTATAAGATATTTAATTATATTATATATTAATATATTTATATTATAATAATTACTTATTATATATTAATATTTAAATTAATGATTTAAAATTTATTTATAATTTTTAATAAAATTATTATAAAATAAATTTTATTTTAAATAAATAATTAATATTTATATAAATATTTTATTATAAAGAGTAATAAGGATCTTCCTTTTTTTATGAGAAAAAAAAAAAAAGGAAGATCTAATTCAATTATAGGAATAATCATATTTAATATAAAATATAACTTTATTTAAAATAATATTTATTAATAATTATAATAGTTTTTAAAGTTAAGTATATATTTATTATAGTGAATACATGTATATAACTTAATATCCTTTATAACCTCATTAATAATAATTATATATATATTAATATTATTAAAATATTTATTATATTAATATAAGTATTTATTAATATTATTAATATTAATTATATAATTTCTGATATGAGGCTATTTAATTTATTATATTTTTAATTTCCCCCCGGATTAAGTAGTATATTAAATTTTAATAGAGAGATATCTATTTAATTCCCCCAATTTTATAGTCTAAAATATCACCTGTATTCAGCGATATATAAAATTATTAGTTGTAGATCGTCTTAGGGCCAGTTATCCTATTATTAATATTAATTATATAATTTCTGATATGAGGCTATTTAATTTATTATATTTTTAATTTCCCCCGGATTAAGTAGTATATTAAATTATAATAGAGAGATATCTATTTAATTCCCCCAATTTTATAGTCTAAAATATCACCTGTATTCAGCGATATATAAAATTATTAGTTGTAGATCGTCTTAGGGCCAGTTATCTACTGTCAAAAATTGACTAGTTTGATTCTAGCTAGAATATTAATTTATATGAAAGATTACATGTATAAAATTTATAAATTTATAATTTATTTCAGTAATAAGTATTTATTAAGTAAAAAATTTTTATGTAAGTTATTTTATTAAAATGGATTAATGTTGTGCCAGCATTCGCGGTTATACAATTTATTTACGTTAATAATTTAGGTTAAAGAATTATTAATATTTTGGATTTTTAAAATATATAAATTTAGGTGGAATTTATTTTTAATAAATTAATCTATAAAAATTATTTGTAAACCATAATATTAAACTAGGATTAGATACCCTATTATTTTTGGCTTATTTTAAGCAGGACATTAGTAGATATTTACTATTAAATTCAAAGAATTTGGCGGTGATTTATATCTTATTAGAGGAACCTGAATTTTAATCGATAAACCACGATAATTTTTACCTTACTTATATTTGTATATCTCTATACATGGAATGTTTTATAAAGGATATTTTCTTTTATTTTGAGAATGTATTTTAGGTCAAGGTGCAGTTTTAGTAAGGATAGTTTGGGTTACTTTAGTTTTATTTGTAAATTACATTTATAATTTTATAATTATATTTAAATAGGATTTAATAGTAATTTTATCTAATTAGATAATTTGAATATAGTTTTAATTCATGTACATATCGCCCGTCACTCCTGGTAAAACTGGATAAGTCGTAACAAAGTAATTTTACCGGAAGGTAAGGTTAGTTAAAGCGAGATGTAGCTTTTAAAAGTTTATTACTTACATTAATAAGAAGATTATTGTATTAATCCGTTTTGATCAATAGGGATTTTTTTTTTTTTTTTTTTTTTTTTTTTTTTAGTTTATTTTATTTTAGTATTTTAAAAGAAATTATTAGTTAAATTTTATCTGATGAGTTATATTATAATTATTAAGGAATAATTTTTAGTACCTTTTGTATCAGGGTAATTTTAAATATTTTATTTATTTTTTATATCCCGAAGTAAAATGATTTATTTTAAATTTTTATTAGTTGTTTTATAAACTTTAATAAATTTTTATTCGTAATTATAGGTTATTCGTTTTTTATTATATCTGGTTATTTAAGATTTAATTAAATTATAGATTTTATTTGGAATCTTATATATATGGGGGATAATCTCTATTTTTTATTAAAATTTTATTTATTTTATTTTTTTTATATTTTTAGTATTTTAAATTAAGGTTTGTATTAAATTGAAAATTTTTGTTTATAATTTTTTATTATTTAATTTTTTATTAAATTTTTTTATTTAATTTATTTATTTAATAAATATTGATTTAATTAGTATAATTTATAATTAATTTATTATGAATTTGACAAATATTAGTATTCAACTGTTTAACAAAAACATTTCTTTTAGGTTAATTTTTAAAGGTAGGTTCTGCTCAATGATTTATATTTTAAATAGCTGCAGTATATTGACTGTACAAAGGTAGCATAATAATTAGTTTATTAATTGTAAACTGGAATGAATGAATATATGAAATGCTTGTTTTATTTATTTTAGAATTAAAATTTTATTTTTAGGTTAAAAAGCTTAATTGATTTTTAGGGACGATAAGACCCTATAGAGGTTTAATTTTAATTTTATGTTTAAATTTATTTTTTTTTTATTTAAAATATTTTATGAAATTTTTTCTGGGGCGGAAAGTAAATCTTAACTTTATTTTTTTTATTCATTTATTTATGATTATGTTGATCTTGAAGTTTGATTATAAGAAATAGCTACCTTAGGGATAACAGCGTAATTTCAATGGGGAGTTCTTATTTATATTGGAGTTTGCGACCTCGATGTTGAATTAAGATTAGATTTTGGGGTAGTTTTTAATTTTCTAAGTCTGTTCGACTTTTAAATTCTTACATGATTTGAGTTCAAACCGGTGTGAGCCAGGTTGGTTTCTATCTTAAAATTTTTTTTGTTAGATTAGTACGAAAGGACCATTTAATACAGTTTATTATATTGTTGTATTTTGTAGGTTGATTTGGCAGAATATTAGGATGCGTTAAATTTAGAATTTAATTATATAATTGTGGTTATATTCAATAATTTTTATTTTAACTTTTTTTATTTTGATAATTATAGTTCTTCTTTCAGTTGGATTTTTTACTTTATTAGAGCGTAAAGTATTAAGATATTGTCAGTTACGGTTAGGTCCTAATAAGGTAGGTTATTATGGTATTTTCCAACCTTTTAGTGATGGTATAAAGTTATTTTTAAAGGAGTCTTCTTGGCCTTTAAATTCTAATATTTTAATTTATTATTTTTGTCCTTTATTTAGATTGATTCAGTCTTTATTTATTTGAATTCTTTTTCCTTTTTATATTAATTGTGTAGAGTTTAGTTTTGGTTTACTATTTTTTCTAAGATGTTCAAGTTTGAGTGTTTATTCTTTAATAATTTGTGGTTGGTCTTCTAATAGAATTTATTCTGTTTTGGGTTGTTTACGTAGAATTTCTCAATCTATTTCTTATGAAGTAACTTTGTCTTTAATTTTACTTTGTTATTTTTTAATGATTGATAGTTATACTTTTTATGACTTAAATTTGTATCAATTTTATTTATGATTTGTTTTTATTTCTATACCTTTATTTTTTTGTTGACTTTCTTGTTGTATAGCTGAAACTAATCGAGCCCCTTTTGATTTTTCTGAAGGTGAAAGTGAATTAGTGTCAGGATTTAATGTTGAGTATGGTTCTGGGGGTTTTGCTTATTTATTTATCTCAGAATATTCAAGAATTATTTTTATATGTTTAATTACGGTTATAATTTTTATAGGGGGGGATTTTTCCTCTATTTTTTTTTTCTTGAAGTTGGTTTTTTTATGTTATTTTTTTATTTGGGTTCGTTCCTCTTTTCCACGTTATCGTTATGATAAGTTAATATTTTTATCTTGGAAGTGTTATCTTCCTTTAAGTTTTAATTATTTATTTTTTTTTTGTTTATTGAAGGTGTTGGTTTTTTATCATTTTTTTTTGTGAAGTTATTAAATTGTTATATCTTTCTTGTATTTTCAAAATACATGCTTTATAAATAAGCTAAATAACTATTTGATTATTTTGTCTCAGATTTTAGTAAGGATTGGATCTGAGATGAAATATGTAAAGTATAGTAATGTTAAAATTAATCCTGTGTTTGTGTATGGTAATTCTACGGGGCGCGCCCCAATTCATGTTAGAAGAATAATTATTGTTACATATATTCAAAAGTTGATTTGTCTGATTGGGTAGAATTCAATTCCTTTGAATTTTATTTTTATAGATATTGGTATAATGATTAAAATTAAAATTGATACAAATAGTGCTATTACTCCCCCTAGCTTATTGGGAATTGACCGTAGAATTGCATATGCAAATAAGAAGTATCATTCAGGTTGAATGTGGATTGGAGTAATTATAGGATTCGCTGGGGTGAAATTATCTGGGTCAGCTAGTATATAAGGTTCTATTAGGTTTATTGATACTAATATTGTTATTACAATTGTAAATCCTATGATATCTTTAATAGAGAAGTATGGGTGGAATGGAATTTTATCAATATTTGAATTAATTCCAATTGGGTTGTTTGATCCTGTTTGATGTAGGAATATTAGATGAATTATTGTTATAGCTGAAATTAAAAATGGTAGTATAAAGTGTAGTCTAAAAAATCGTGATAATGTTGCGTTATCAACAGCGAATCCCCCTCAGATTCATTTTACTAATATATCTCCTACGTAAGGGATTGCAGAGAGTAGGTTTGTGATAACTGTAGCTCCTCAGAATGATATTTGACCCCATGGTAAAACATATCCTAAGAAAGCTGTAGCTATAGTTGTTAATAGTATAATTAATCCTATAATTCAGGTTTTATTTATTTTATATGACCCATAGTATATTCCCCGTCCTGTATGTATATATAGGCATACAAAGAATAGCGATGCTCCATTGGAGTGTATAGTTCGTATTAATCATCCATAATTTACATCTCGTGAGATATGGCTAATTCTATTAAATGCTATTTCAATATTAGAGGTGTAGTGTATTGATAATAAAATTCCTGATATAAGTTGAATTATTAAACATAGTCCTAATAGTGATCCGAAGTTTCATCATGATGATAAGTTAATTGGTGCAGGTAAATCAATTAGTGAATTGTTAATTATTTTAATTAATTCATTTTTTTTCCGTAATGATTTATTCATAGATTTTTGACCGTAAAGGTCCTTCATGATGTTTAACAATTTTTGCAATTGTAATTATAGCTAATAATAAGTAAAATACTATTATTAAAGTTAATATTATTGTTTTACTATATATTTTTCTTAATGATATTTTTTCTAATTTTTCTTCTAATATTTCTTGTTTTTCAATAATTTGTTGTTCAATTATTAATTCATCTGATATTGTAATTAGTATAATTAGTATAATAAGAGATTTTATATTAAGCTTAAATTTTTCATTTGATGCAATTCTGCTTATGTATGTAAATAGAATCAATAATCCTCCAATTATTATTAAAAATGTAATTATAATGAATCATGATGAAGTTATTATTTTGTTTATAATTAAGATTATTATTATGGTTTGAATTAGGAGTGAAATTCCTATAGATATAGGGGTTTTAATAATTAAAGTAAATGTTGATGTAATTATTATTATTTTAAAAATAATTATTTTTATTTCATCAAGTAGTTTAATTAAAATGTAGGTTTTGGGGATTTATGATATCTTAATGATCTTGATGATGAATTAGAGATTTTAAGTCTATGATTAGTTTACAAAACTAATATTTTAGTTAAATTACAAATTCTTTCACTAATGAGTTTATTTTTAGTTTATTTTATGGTTATAGGTTTATTTTGTTTTATTTTTATTCGTAAGCATATTTTGTTATGTTTAATAAGTCTTGAATTTATTGTACTTTATCTTCTTTTTATAATTTTTATTTTTTGTATAATGTATGATTATTCATTTTATTTTTATATTTTATTAATGACTTTTTTTGTATGTGAGGGTGCTTTAGGGTTGTCAGTTTTGGTTTCTATAATTCGTAGTCATGGTAATGACTATTTAAATTCTTTAATATTATGATAGGTATTACAGGGTTTTTATTTTTTATGACCCCTTTAATTTTTTTTAGTTGCTCAATTTTAATACAATATAGATTCTTTTTTGTTTTATTTTTTTTAATATTTAATAATTATGAGTTTTTTTTTTGTAATTTAAGGTATTTTTTTGGTTTGGATTGTTTTTCTTATTGATTAATTGTTTTAACATTTTATATTACTTGTTTAATGTATTTATGTTGTTTAAGATTTTCTTTAAGCTTAAGGTTTTTTTATTTAATTTTTATCAATTATTGTTTATCTTTTTTTTTATATTTTGTTTTTTGTTTTTTAAATTATTTGTTAATGTATGTATTTTTTGAGTTTAGTTTAGTTCCTCTTTTTATTATTATTTTAGGTTGAGGTTATCAGCCTGATCGTCTTATTTCTGGATTATACCTCTTTTTTTATACTTTATTTGCTTCTTTACCATTGTTTTTATTTTTAATTTATGTTTATTGTATTTGTGGTAGTTTATTTTTTGATTATTTTTATGGGGTTAGGTTTAGGTTTTTTGTTCATTTAATCTCTATTTTTGCTTTTATAGTAAAATTACCTTTATTTATATTTCATTTTTGACTTCCTAAGGCTCATGTTTATTCCCCAATTTTTGGTTCTATAATTTTAGCTGGTATTTTATTAAAGATTGGAGGTTATGGGATTATCCGTTTTATATATATATATGAATATATTTTTATAAAGTATTCTTATTTGTGATATTCTTTATCGTTATTTGGTTCTTTATTAGTAAGTTTAATTTGTTTAGTTCAGGGTGATATTAAGTGTTTAATTGCTTATTCTTCTGTAGCTCATATAGGTTTATCTATTATGGGTATATTAACAATAACATATACTGGTTTAGTAGGTTCTTATTTTATAATAATTGGTCATGGGTTATGTTCTTCTGCTTTGTTTTATTTGTCTAATATTAGATACGAGCGTTTTCTTAGTCGAAGATTTTATTTAAATAAAGGTTTAATTAGTTTTATGCCTAGAGTTTCTTTTTTTTGGTTTGTTTTTTGTTCTTTTAATATAAGATGTCCACCCAGGTTAAATTTCTTGAGAGAAATTTATATTATTATTAGAATAATAATATATTGAGTTGGGTCAGGGTTTTATTTTATTTTTATTTCTTTTTTAAGAGCTTTTTTTAGTTTTTATTTGTTTAGTTATTCTAATCATGGAATTTTTCATAATTCTTATTGTTTTTCTTTTGTAACTTTTCGCGAGTATTTTTTGTGTATATTACATATAATTCCTATTATTTTTATTATTACGATAATTGATTTATTTTTTTAATCTAAGTATTTTATTAAAAATTGGGATTTGTGGAGTCTTAGATGCATAGTTTATTATGCCTTAGGTTTATGTTTAATATAAATTATTATTTGATTTATTTTTATTTTTTTTTTTTTTTGTCTTTTGTAATTTTATATTTAGGAATTTATTTTTTTTGTTTAGACTATTCTATTTTTATAGAAATTAAATTATTCTCATTAAATTCAGTTATCATTTATTATGTAATATATTTAGATTGAATTAGATTGATTTTTTGTTCAGTAGTATTATTTATTTCTTCCATAGTTATTTTATATAGGTGCCAGTATATAGGCTATAGGAGTTATTCTTCCTTACGGTTTTTGTATTTAGTAGTAATTTTTATTTTAAGTATATTGTTAATAATTATTAGTCCTAATTTATTGAGTATTTTATTAGGTTGAGATGGTCTTGGGTTAGTTTCTTATTGTTTAGTAATTTATTACAGTTCTATAATAAGGTATTTGTCTGGTTTAATTACTTGTATAACTAATCGATTGGGGGATATTGGTCTCTTAATTTCTCTTAGATGGTTATTTAGTTATGGGAGTTGACATTTTGTTTTTTATAATGGTTATATAACTTTTACTTTATTTGCTATCATGTCTTTTTCTTGTTTTACAAAAAGAGCTCAAATTCCTTTTTCTTGTTGACTTCCAGCAGCTATAGCTGCTCCTACACCAGTTTCTGCTTTGGTTCATTCTTCAACTTTAGTTACTGCTGGGGTTTATTTATTATTTCGATTTTTCAGAAGTTTAATTATTTCGAGTCAATTTTTTTTGTATTTAAGGTTGTTTACTTTGATTTTTTCCTCTTTTTGTGCAAATTATGAATATGATTTAAAAAAAATTATTGCTTTATCTACTTTAAGACAGTTGGGTTTAATAATAATTACTTTATACCTAGGTTTACTTGATTTAGGTTATTTTCATTTATTAACCCATGCTATGTTTAAGTCTATATTATTTTTATGTGCCGGTATTTATATTTATTATATATATGATAATCAAGATATTCGTATAATAGGTTCTTTATGTTTATATATACCTATTACTTCCTCCTGCTTTAATATTTCTAGAATAGCTTTATGTGGTATTCCATTTTTGTCTGGTTTTTATTCTAAGGACTTTTTTGTTGAAATTTCTGTTTTTAATGGTTTGAATTTAATTTTTTTTATTTTGATTTATTTAAGATTAGGGTTAACTTGTTGTTATTCTTTTCGTTTATTTTATTATAGAATATTTTTTAATATGAATTTTGTTAGTTTAATGTGTTTCCAAGATAGTTTAGATTTTATAAAATTAAGAATTATTTTACTTTCAGGTTTTTCTATTTCTTTTGGGTGTGTTTTCATTTGAATAATAAATTGTGATATGTTGTTTTTATTTTTACCTTTTTATTATAAGATTTTGAGTATTGTTTTTGTTATATTAGGTTTTTATTTTGGTTATGAGGTTTTTAACTTTGGACATGTTTTTAGTTTAAATTATTATTATTTTAATAGTTTAATGTGATTTATAAATAGTCATTTATTTTTTGTTTATAATTTATTTTATAGGAGTTCTTGATTTCTAGACTCTATTTCTTATTGAGGTGAATATTATGGTGGATATGGTATTTCCTTTTATTTAATTTATTTTTCTAATTTTGTTCAGAGCTACTTGTTTTTTTCTTTTAATGTTTCTTTATTTACTTATTTTTTGTGGTTTATTTTAATTTTTTAACTATAATAGCTTAATTAGGAGCGTAATATTGAAGATATTAAGGTGAATTGAAAATTCTTATAGTAAATTCATAAGTAGGAACTTTTTTTTTAATGAAAATAAAATGTTTTAAATTAAACTATATGAATTATATTCAAGGGGTAAACGGAATTTAACCGCTTTAAAAATTAGTTAGAAGCTATTTTTATTCTTTTCCCCTTTTAATTGGAACTTGGTTCATTATTTTTATTAACAATAAAATGCCTCTTTAAGATTTTGGCTTCAATTAAAACATGAAGATTTATTCTTTAATTTTAGGTCGAAACTAAATGTAATTTATTACTTCTATGTTAAAGATAGGCTTATATTTAAGCACTTTTTAATTGCAAATTAACTGTTATTTTTAACTACAACCCTATTTTGTTCATTTAAGTATTCCTTGTGATCATTCATTATATAATCCTATTAATAATGTTATAATGATTATATATGATGATGAAATTCATATATTTAATATTGTATATTTTAATGAGAAAATTATTGGTATAATAATAATAATTTCAATATCAAAAATTAAGAATAACACTGCAATTAGGAAGAAATGAATTGAAAATGGCAATCGTTTGTTTGATATAGGATTAAATCCACATTCAAATGGACTTGCTTTTTGTTTATCTATAATTATTTTTTTTCTAATTATTATAATTAATAATGTAAGTATGATTGTTACTAAAGTGATTATTAGTATATAAATTAAAGCTATGTTAATTACTTACTTCAGAATTTTGAACTTTTTAGTTGGAAGCTAATTATACTAATTATATTAAGTAAATTTATCTACCTCATCAATAAACTAGTAAATAAAGAAATAGTCATACTACGTCTACAAAATGTCAATATCAAGCTGATGCTTCAAATCCAATATGGTGTTCATTTGATATATGTAATCTTTTAATTCGTAATGTTGATACGATAATAAATATTGTCCCAATAATTACGTGAATTCCATGAAATCCCGTCCTTATGAAAAATGTTGACCCATAAATTGAATCTGATATAGAAAATGGTGATTCAAAATATTCATAGAATTGAAGTAAAGAGAAGTATAATCCTAGAATAATTGTGATTATTATCCTTTGTATTAATTGAGAGTAATTTTTATTAATAATAGAATTATGGGCTCAAGTTATTGATATACCTGAAGAAAGTAGAATTATTGTATTTAATATAGGAATATTTATTGGATTGAACACCTTAATTCCTGCAGGTGGCCATATTATACCAATTTCTATATTAGGTGATAATCTTCTATGTATAAATGTTCAAAAAAAAGAGGAAAAAAACAAGATTTCAGATGTAATAAATATAATTATTCCAATTTTTATTCTTAAGGACACTTTATTAGTGTGTATTCCTTGGAATGTCGATTCTCGGGTAACGTCTCGTCATCATTGAATTATAGTTAATATAATAATTAAGATCCCAACTATTATAAGGTTAAAGTTTGTTTTATGGAATCATATAATTATTCCTGAGGTTGTTGTTATCAGTCCTAATGAACCTGAAATAGGTCAGGGACTATTATCTACTAAATGGAAAGGATGATTTTTCATTTAAATTTCTCTAGAGTATAAAGTTCTTAGTGTTATGAATACGTAAGCTTGAATTATAGCTACGGCTATTTCGAATATTATTAATAAGATGAATACTATTATAAATATTAATATAAGGATTAGATTTTTTGAACAATTATTTCCTAATAGTGATATTAATAAATGCCCAGCAATTATATTAGCTGTAAGTCGTACAGCTAAGGATCCAGGACGAATTAGATTACTAATTGTTTCAATTATTACCATAAATGGCATTAATATTCTTGGAGTACCTGTTGGTACTAAGTGAGTAAATATTTTATTTGTTTTGTTTATTCACCCATACAATATTATTCCTAATCAAATTGGTATTGCTAGAGTTAGTGAGTAAGTTAGGTGCGAAGAAGATGTAAAAATGTAAGGTACAAGACCTATTAAGTTGTTAATTAAAATTATTAGGAAAATTCTGATTAAGATTAATCTAGTTCCTTTATATTTTATTAATATTTTAATTTCTTTATTTAAAGTGTTTATTATTATATTAAATAATATAGCTTGTTTATTTGGTGTTCTTCAGAATTTTAGTGGCAAAATAGTTATAATTATTATTGTTCTTATTCAGTTTAATGAGAAAAACCCTGTGCATGGGTCAAATGTTGAAAATAAATTAGTTATCATTTTCAATTTATATTAGTTTTGGAGGGTTTTATGTATTTTTTTAAAAGAGTATTTTTGTTAAAATAAATTGTTGAAATAGTAATTATTATAGTTATATTAAATATTATTCTTAATGATAATCATCATATAGGTGCTATTTGAGGTATAAAGAGTTATTTCATTGAAATAACTTTAATTTGACGAATTAATGTTTTATTAAACTAAACTCTCCCATTAGAAGTATTCGCTTACTTTACTATAATTTGGTTTAAGAGACCAACACTTGCATTTAAGTAATCTAATGAGTTATTTTTAATTCAATTTAAAAATGATTTAAAGTTAATTGATTCTATAACGATAGGTATGAATCTGTGGTTTGACCCACAAATTTCTGAGCATTGACCAAAAAAGACACCAGGACGAGAAATTAAGATATTTCCTTGATTAATTCGTCCTGGTGATGCATCAATTTTAATTCCTAAGGATGGAATAGTTCAGGAGTGGATTACATCTATTGATGTAATAAGAATACGAATTTGTGTATTAAATGGTATTACTATACGATTATCTGTGTCTAATAATCGAAATTCATTATTTTCTAATTGTGATGTAGGTTTTATATATGAATCAAATTCAATAGATTTAAAATCTGAATATTCGTATGATCAGTATCATTGATGTCCAATTGCTTTTACAGAAATTATAGGAGTTTTTGTTTCTTCAATTATATATAAAATACGGAGTGACGGTATAGCAATGAAGATTAATATTAATGCTGGAGTTAGTGTTCAGATTAATTCAATTATTTGACTTTCTAATAATAATCGGTTATTTAATTTTGTTACTATTAATGTTAATATAATGTATCCTACAGTGATTGTAATTATTATAATGATTATTATTGCATGATCATGAAATATAATTATTTGTTCTATTATAGGTCTGGATGGGTCTTGAAATATTATATATATTCATGATTTGATTTCTAATAAAATATAGTTATTTATAAATGAATCTTAAATTCACTGCATAAGTGATTTCTGCCATATTAGATTAATAAGTTATAATAGGCAATTCATTGTAAGAATGTTCGTTTGGTGGGGTTGTTTGTATTCACTCAATAGATGAATAATTATAAATCTTAAAAATTGGAATTCGTTTAGCGATTAATCTTTCTCAGATTATAAAAATTAATATTAAGATTCTGATTATTGAAATTAATCTACCAATTGAGGAAAGGGTGTTTCAAGTACAGTATGTATCAGGGTAATCTGAATATCGTCGAGGTATCCCTCTTAATCCTAAGAAGTGTTGAGGGAAAAAAGTTAAATTAACTCCAATGAATAATGTTGAAAATTGAATTTTTAATCATTTAGAGTTTATAGTAGTTCCTCTTAATAAAGGATACCAATGAATGAATCCTGCTATAATTGCAAATACTGCACCTATAGATAAAACGTAATGAAAGTGAGCTACTACATAATATGTATCATGGAGGACAATATCAATTGAAGAATTTGATAAAATAATTCCTGTTAATCCCCCGATAGTAAACAGGAATACAAACCCAGTAGATCATATTATTGAAATTGATATTTTAATAGATACCCCATGTATTGTTGCTAACCAACTAAATACTTTAATACCAGTGGGTACAGCAATAATTATAGTAGCTGATGTAAAATAAGCTCGTGTATCTACATCCATTCCTACTGTAAATATATGATGAGCCCATACTACAAATCCTAAAATTCCAATTGATATTATAGCATAAATTATACCAATGTATCCGAATGATTCATTTTTACCTCTTTCTTGCATAATGATATGAGAAATTAATCCGAATCCTGGTAGAATTAAAATATAAACTTCAGGATGGCCGAAAAATCAAAATAAGTGTTGGTATAAGATTGGATCACCACCTCCTGATGGGTCAAAAAAAGAAGTATTAAAGTTTCGATCTGTTAATAATATAGTAATAGCCCCCGCTAATACTGGTAAAGATAATAATAAAAGAATAGCTGTGATTAGTACAGATCATACAAATAATGGTGTTTGATCTATTTTTATCCCTGGGGATCGTATGTTTATTACTGTTGTAATAAAATTAATTGCTCCTAGGATTGATGAAATTCCTGCTAAGTGCAGTGAGAAAATTGCAAGGTCTACACTTGCTCCTGAATGAGAAATATTGGATGAAAGTGGAGGGTATACTGTCCATCCAGTACCTGCACCTATTTCTACTATTGACCTTATTATTAATAAGGTAATAGAGGGGGGTAAAAGCCAGAATCTCATATTATTAAGACGAGGGAATGCTATATCTGGTGCAGCAATTATTAAAGGTAATAGTCAATTTCCAAACCCCCCAATTATAATAGGTATAACTATGAAGAAAATTATAATAAATGCATGTGACGTAACAATTACATTATATACTTGATCGTTGTTAATGAATGATCCTGGTTGTCCTAACTCAATTCGAATAATTATTCTTAATATTATTCCTACTATCCCCGATCATATACCAAATATAAAGTATATAGTTCCAATGTCTTTATGATTAGTGGAAAATAATCATTTAATCATTAGGATGTCTGATAAAAGAGATAAATTGTAAATTTATTTATGAATAAAAATTCTCCTAATATAGGTTTTATATTTTATAATAAAATATTAAATTGCAAATTTAAAGAGGGTTGGTTTAACCTAAAACTTAAGATTTACTATTTAAAAGTAAGTTTAACTTTGAAGGTTAATAGTTTTTTTAACTTAAAATCTTAAGTTTTAAGTGTTAAAATTAGAGGTATTATAGTAATATTAGTTACTATAATTCAATTTGATCTTTTTATAGTATTAAATATTTTCCATTTTATTGTTGACGAGGAAAATATAATAGAAATAAATGATATTCGTAAGTAATAGAATATTACTAATGTTGAAGTTATAATTATGATTATTCTTATTAAGAATTCCTTATTTGTTATTATTATTTGAATAATTATTATTTTTAATATAAACCCGATTATAGGAGGTATACCCCCTATACTCAATATAGCTAGTCAAACGTTTATTTTTAGTCTTATTTTTCTTTCATTTAAAGATAATTGATTAAGATAATTAATTTTCATTTTTTTTAAAAGGACTAGAATTATAATTAGTATCATTGAGTATATAATTATATAAAATAGTCAAATTGAATTTGTTTGAATTGATGCTAGGATGAAACTTATATTAAAGATTGATGAATAACATAATATTTTACGCAATGAAGTTTGATTTAACCCAAATATTGACCCAACTAGAAGAGATAGTATAATAAATAAATTGTTTTTGAATATTAAGTATCTAATTATATTTAATGGTGCAATTTTTATTAAGGTGAGAATTAAAAATATGGTTATTAAATCTACTCTCTCGATTATTTCTAAAATCCAATTATGAAATGGGGCAATTCCTATTTTTAATATCATAGATCTAGTTAAAATTATTTGATACTCAATTTTTGAATTAGTTAATAATAATAATACCCCCAATATTATTATTGATGAACTAATTCTTTGAATAATAAAATATTTAACTGATGCTTCTGAAGATAAAAAATTATTATTTGAAATTATAGGTATAATTGATAATATAGAAATTTCTAACCCTGTTCAAATTATTAATCAATTATTTGCTGATAAAGATAAAACTGTACCTATAATTGTTATGTACAAAAATATTATTATATTGAAATTTTTAACTATTAAAAAGAAGAAGCTTTTACTTCTATAGTTAGGGTATGAACCTAATAGCTTATTTAGCTTATCTTTTTTGTAATTAGGTGTATGTTGCACATAAATTTTTGATATTTAAAGTTAAGTTTAATTCTTAAAATTACAATAAGAGTAATCATATACATAATTTATTCTATCAAAATAACCCTTTATTCAGGCATCTTATT